GACAATTCCTATTTGATATAGCTATTTGTGCAAGTATTTTACGATTAAGAAGCAACTGTCTCTTGTACAGATCATTTATTAATCTACTATAACTATAGCATACCCCCCTTTCACGAATTGCTGCATTTATTCGAGTGATCCACAAACGACGAAAATTTATTTTTTGCCTATCCCTATCCCGATGAGCCGAAACCAAAGCTCTTATTTTTTGTTGAGTAATAGTTCGAGTAAGTCTTGAATGAGCCCCCCGAAAGCTTGATGCAAATAAACGAATTTTTGTTCTACGTCTCCGAGCGATATATCCCCGTCTAATTCTGGTCATTGAATAAATGAAACTTTAACGAATAACTAATAGATTTCCTTTCTTTCAGTTATTCTTTTGCCCCTTTCCTAGTATATTAATAACAAAACGGATTTTTCCAATGTATAAACTAAAAATTCCAATGGCTTTGGCTACTATAACCTTCCCAACCACGATTTTTTATTTTTTCTAGGCATTTCACCTCGAAATACGAAATTGTACTTAAAAAATAGCAATGATAAAGAAATAGTGGATTCCATCGTTTCTATGGTTACTTCTTAAACGGTGAGGTCTTCTCTATACACCGGAGCCTTTACTTCATTTAATCAATGTTATTGCTAACTTGTATAGTTCACATTCTTCGGCTCTACCCATGAATTATCCAGTAATAGGTCTTTCACAACGAGCTCTACCTATACAGTAACGGTATTTAATTATGAAAGTTGGCTGGGTAGCTGACCCTGTTAGTCCGTTCTTGCAAGAGGCGTCTAGGTTAACTAAGATTTCCTCCGCTTAATGGATAACCATTTGCTACCAATGGAGAATTGCTTCTCATCTTGAATTGAGGTGAGTGGTTTTACACCAATAGAAACCATAAATTTCATACACAATAAAAGGGATATGATCCATTTTCTTATTTTTAGATAGTAAATGTAGTTCGTTTTTCCCTTCTATCCTATTTGATCATTGATATTTGAACATTGTCCTCTTTCCTTTGTTCTAGTTCATGATCTGAACGAGTCGCACATACACCCTAGTACATGTTCCTCGACGCTGAGGGCATCCCCGAAGCGCGGGGGATTTTGTGACATTTCTAATTGGCTGTCTTGTATTTCTAATAAGTTGTTTAATCGTTGGCATGTTGAATCATATACATAATGGACTGGTTTAGATCGATCCTAACCGGATGATTATGAATTACAATTACAATAGTAAATAAAAATCATAGAATATTAAACTCGGCAGGGTGAATTTTAAATCACGACTTGACGTGAAATTGAAATAAAGGCTATTCTCATTCAACCGCTACAAGATCAACAATTCCATAAGCTTGGGCTTCTGTTGCTGACATAAAAACATCTCTTTCCATGTCTTCGGATACAACCCATAAAGGTTTGCCCGTTCTTTGTACATAAACCCTTGTCAGGGTTTCACGTAGTTTCAGCAGTTCTCCCACTTCCAGGATGAATTCTCCCGTTGCTACTTCAGAAAAAGAACCAGCAGGTTGATGGATCATTACCCTGATGATATAAGATAATAAAAAGTTTCTCTATTTCGCACGATGAGGGGAAGATAAAAGAAAGATAAAAGAATAACAAGAAAAAAGATAGAATCGAACAACCGTACGGGCATTATGCATTGCATACGGCTCTACAATAAAATTGACCCTTACCTTCAAAAAATAGGATCAATTAGACCCCGATCGGTAAATGATCAACTTACCACCCTTCCTTTCGGAGGAATTCAAAAATACTATGATGGCTCCGTTGCTTTATATATTTATTATATTTTTTTGTCTGTGATTTGTCTGTCATTCAGCAATCCCAAAGTTGCTTTTTTGATCAAATAAACTAATGAAAAAAGAAATTTTTTTTTTTTCGCTCTATACTATAAATATTGTTAAGAGACCTCTGGTGTGAAAAAAAGTTTGTGACGCTGAACTGGACTTCCGATAATAAAATAGGAAATACCTTTTTCTCATATTACTCTCTCGATACATAATCTAATGTTTTGAAAACAGAATTTCTTATATCGAATTCAAAGTGCCATGCTATTATTACTTAATATTCATATTTCATATGGCGAAGGCATAGTCTTCTTTTTTCTCTCAAATAAAAGCCTCATTGGCGCCAAGCGTGAGGGAATGCTAGACGTTTGGTAATTTCTCCTCCTACCAGGATAAAAGATCCCATTGAAGCGGCTGATCCCATGCATATTGTATGTACATCTGGTTGCACAAATTGCATAGTATCATAAAGAGCGACCCCCGGTATTACCCATCCGCCAGGAGAGTTTATAAACAAATACAGATCTTTGGTATCATCCTCGATACTGAGATATATCATAAGACCAATAAGTTGATTTGAGATCTCACTATCAACCTCTTGACCTAAAAAAAGTAATCTTTCTCGATAAAGTCGGTTGATTAGGGTCAAATTGTATCCCCTCGAAACCGTACAGGCGCCTTTTGACGCATAC